CAAAACAATATTGATTGGATTTTGAAGTCAAGAAAAGATATTTCAAAATCGTTTTTTTATATGTAGTAGAAAGGAATAACAATTTATTTCTATGAAATAAATATCGAGTAAATCGAGTAACAAGAATATTAACTCGTAAATATTCGCAAATTCTTGCTTTACTGTGGTCTAAGTAAATCAAAAGAATCCGCTTGTGCTTATAGAATCTCACTTCTTATCTATCGAATTTATATATCAGAATAGCTGATATAGTCATTATTCAATGAGTCAGGTCCACTTACTTTTTATTTTTTTTGAAGATAGCTTATTTTCTAAGATTTTTAAGATAGTTTAATTTTTGAAGAAGAATGTAGAAAGAAATAATAACACTTTTTTGGTTTGCAAATAAATAATTGAATATTTTGAATATTCTAGAATATATCGGTTGCACCTTCTAGAAGACCAAATTTTAATAATGAAACATGAAGAGGGTTATATCACTATGGGCAGATTACTCATAATTAGTCATTATGATAACGACTATCCCCTTTTTGAAATATAATTAAAAAACTGCAAAAAATTCAAATTCATTATATGACTTATTTCTTCTAAAAAAAAAAAGAGTTTGCTTGAAAAACAAGGTATAAAACTTGAGTTTAGTGGAAAAGGTCCTTCCTTGGATTTGAACTGATGACTTTCGGTTTCAAAAACGCTTTTCTACCATACGAAAAGGCTAGTATGATTTCAGAGAATGAGAACTGGGGTTATTGTCTATGTCGATTGTTAACCTATCTCTAGCTGGGAAGTCGGAGAGAAGGTGGTTTACCCTGCGGTAGATGTTACTTTATCGATCAGATTTTTCAAATTTCCTATGAATTCTTATTAGTGCTAAGGAAAAAACCTTTTTCTAAAAAATATTATTTGTTTTTCAATACAAAAAAAATATCATTCAATGTTTACTGCTGAAAAGGATGTAATCTTATGAAATTAGTAGCAGAAAGAGCCCTTTATTAGATTTGAACTGATGATTTACACCTTACTATGGCGTTCTACTACTGAGTTAAAAGGGCATAGAAATTCAATTAATGAATTAGCCATTTTCATTTTTCATTAGAAGAGGTTTGTATATAAGGTTCCCAAAATATATTTTTTATTTTAACATAATATATATTATTATATATATTATATATAAATTATAAATAGATTTATAAAATCTATTTATCTATATAAATAGAATTATAGTAAATTTTTAAGACTTGCACAAAATGTATACTCTTATAGTGAACAATATATGCCTATAAGGCATAAGAATTTATTCAGAAACAATCAATTTTTTTATAGCAAAATAGGGTAAATTTTGAATTTCTTATTCTTGTTTATTTTCTTTTTTTTTTTTTTTTATGAAATATATAATGAATTGGTTCAAGTACGAACATCCCACTAAATTACTTAATTATCATGAATCATAACAATATTCACTTGATTGAAAGATGTACTAATTCCACATTGATATCAATTCAAGATATTTTATTAAATTGGATGATGAAGAATTTTATACTAGGAACGGAAAAACCGAATCTTTATGAAATAGAATAAAGTAATAAATATATTTGATCTGAACATCAAATGAAGCAACGAGTTCCGATTTAATTCAATTAAAATTGAAGTACAAAGAAATTGTACTCTTCTAGCAAACCCATTAAATAACTACTTCTACTTGAATTAAAAGAATCCTTCAACCTATCTCTTTTCATTAGATTTTTTTCGTTATAATTTAGCATAGGATAATTTATGAATGAACTATCCAATTAAAAAATTCTACCTAATCCTAACATAAAAATAGGAAATACTTTTTGGATCAAATCATAAAAAAAGAAAATAAAAAATGGGATCAAAAATATGATCAAAAATATGATGACAGAAATAATCAAAATATAAAGAAAAGTAATAGAAAAGTCAGTCTATTGACAGTAAAAAAATACATATTATAATTTGAGTACTGACTGATGACGACGTGCGGGCAGATTCGCCCTCATCGTCTAGTGGTTAGGACATCTCTCTTTCAAGGAGGCAGCGGGGATTCGATTTCCCCTGGGGGTAAAATAAAAAGTTGATATTAATTTTTCAATAAACCTAAGATTCATTCTCCCAGGTTTACTAAGAAACCTGGGATTAAATCTTCCTTAAACCTAGAATTAATCCTTCCACCCAGGGTCGATGCCCGAGCGGTTAATGGGGACGGACTGTAAATTCGTTGACGATATGTCTACGCTGGTTCAAATCCAGCTCGGCCCAAAAAAGTTACTTTATGAATGCATATGTTATATATGAATGATATAATAGAATTGCTTGAAATATTTGAAATTTATTTATTTTTGAAATAAAAGGTCAAACCATTCATTAAATTAATGGGAAGACTTCATGTATTTATATGCATATAAAATATGAATTCTCATTAATTTTTCTTTATAAGTTATAAGAATTTCGATTCATGAAAATTTTTAAAGTTTCAATCAATAAAGTATTACTCAAATTTCAGAAAATCTCATGAAAAAAAAGTCTATTCTTTTTACAGATAAAAAATCTGTTATTGAGTAAAACAATAACAGATTACTAGTAATCTGTATCACTCTCACTATAGTCTATATCCATATGTGAATATGTTTTGAACATTTGTACAGCTGAATGGGATGATACTCATATTACCCTTATGAATATGTATACCATACACTTTGCTTCGCTGGGATTGTAGTTCAATTGGTCAGAGCACCGCCCTGTCAAGGCGGAAGCTGCGGGTTCGAGTCCCGTCAGTCCCGAACTAGAATCCGAAATATTCATCCATTTTTCTTTCCTTTTTCCACGAAAAAGGGAGGCAGAAAACAAGCAAGATCTAAATTCTCATAATTAATGAAATGATTTATTATTGGATTGAATATCTCTTTTGTTTTCGTTTTGCATTTATCACCCAGACAAATATTGATCAGAAATATCATTTTTTTGACTACTCTCTTTTGATAAGAGAGAGATTTCTAATATATAGATTCTACGAATCAATAGTATTCATTTATACACCATCGACTCTCGTCGTACTTTTGTTCTTGATCAATGAAATGATAGTATTTTATATAATATATAAAAGTTTTCTTTTTTTTTTTTCTAAAAATTTGAGAAAAATAAAAAGTTTTATTCTTTGTATTTTTTAATCAAAAAATAAACTTTGTATAATTACCTTAATAAAAAAAGTACTTTTCATATTAAACTACATCTCTTTTAGTCCCGATTTTTTTGTATTGATTGTATATGCTTAATATTCTCATTCAAATACAAATAATAGACTTAATTTGAAATTTATAGATTTCATTCCAAATCCGAAAAAGGAGAGACTTACTAAAATAAAAGAGAAGACCAAGAATTCAACCTTTTCTGTTAATTTCTTGGAATATTTGATTTTTTTATCTCTTCTTTTTCCCATCGTACTTCTAGTCTTTATTTGGATATGTGTGTGACTGACCTATATCATATAAAAATCCTTAATCGCATTTAATTGAAAATTATAAGAAATTGAAAAGTATAAAAAAAGTAAGGATAATCTTATTAAGATAAACAAGACAAACAGTAGGCTATAAGACAAAAAAAGTAGAAAAGGACTAATCCAATAAAAAAATCCCATTTTCAAATTAATATGGGTCCTATACTATATAAATTATCAACGATGAATCGATTTGATAGATCAGATATCCCTTATTTAAAATAAGGATCCGATTCAAAATTATCAGGATGCAAGCAAGCCATCCTATTGGATTTCATTTATTTTTAGTAGTTTAATATCTCCTTTCTATGGGATTATATCCCGAGTTATTGCAAAAACAAAAAAAAGGAAAAATGAGATTATGGAAGTCAATATTCTCGCATTTATTGCTACTGCACTGTTCATTCTAGTTCCTACTGCTTTTTTACTTATTATCTACGTAAAAACAGTCAGTCAAAATGATTAATTTGACTCAAACTTGAATTGGAAATTCTTATCAATTCAATCATTAAAGAAATAAAAGAAAGGGATTAAAAAAAAGAGAATCCTAAGTCTTAAGTAAAACGAATGATCAAATTCGAATTATCTACTGCGATAGAAAGAAGTATATTCTATTGCAGTAGAGAGTTTTTTCTATTGGTTATAGATTATCTTGTTAAAGAGAGACAAGCTATTATTGAAAAAAGCTTAAATAAGATGATTGATGTAAAAGGATCAAAGAAACAATTGATATAATTCGATTACTCGATTGATTTATCAAAAAATTCTCCTAATTCAAATTAAAGTCCACTCCTTCCCCATACTACAAGAGAAAGTGAAAATGTAAAGACTACCATTAAAGCAGCCCAAGCAAAATTTACTAAATCCATGTGATTTGTGTCTCCTATATTATATGAAGTAATTATTCCATTATTGGTCAATAATCATAGTCTAATTAATAGTGGAGAGTCAAAATAGGATTCGAATTTATAAGGCTATTGATAAACCAATAAAAAAATAGAAAGTGCTTAATACTATAATACTAGATAGAATTAAGCCTTAAGAACAAATCTTACATACAAACTCTTTTCTTTTTTTATGAAAAAAAAGATATTCAAATGTATTAACAAGATACATAATTATCCATTATTGTATATCTCAAATATTTTGTATTTAAGATAAACTTACTGTCTCTCTTTCTTTGAGAGAAAAAAAAAGGAGCTGTCACTACAACTCTTAAATCCATTCCTTTATTTTTTTGAATTTCACTGGACAAGTTTTCTATTTTCTGGAACTAGGAATTCGAAAAATAAAGTATCAAGAAATTCTTTGTAGTTATACAGGACAAGAATTTTATTAGTAGGATATAGAAAAAAATTGAAAGTATCTTGTTGAAAAGGCGACACCCAGATTTGAACTGGGGATAAAGGATTTGCAGTCCCCTGCCTTACCGCTTGGCCATGCCGCCAAATCCAATCCAAAATCGATAAAAATAATTCAATTCTTTTTTTTTTTTTTGCTTATCTTTATTCCAAAAAAAGGGTGAGTATTTCTGGTTTTTATTGGATTCATTCAATTGAAATCATTTTCTTTGATGAATTCTATTTTCAAAAATATACATACTCTTTCAATTAAGAACTTCTTCTCTTTATCTATTGAAGAATTCTTCAATAGATAAGAAAAGTATTTACGGTGATAGATTCCAAAATTTAGGTCAAATTGGAACCCTTAGCTATAATTTTTTGGAATTCTAGTTATTCTTGTCTTGATTTCCTTTTGGATTTTTTTATCTTTCTTAAAGTAACAAAAAGTAACGAAGGATTCTTCAATTTCAATTGAAATGAATACCTTCTATTTTGTTTCATTTCCTTAATGGGATAAACAAAATCAAATTGATTTATGACTAATTAGTATTAATTACTTAAGTCAAATCTTTTTCAATTAGGAATTATAATCAATTTTGAATTTATATGTAAACCTCAGAACAGAAAAAATTAGATAGATTCTAAGTCATTTTCTTTCTTATGTATAATATTCCTAGCTAAAGCAAATTTTTCTTTTATTTTGCACTGCATTGAAAGTATTGAATATAAAAGAAATTATGAAGGTTCTATCATCTTCCATTAAAGCATATATATAATGTGTTATTTGAGTAGAAGCAAGTCAAGATCTATATTGACAATTAGTAGGTTTACAAATCCATGCTCAAGTACTTATCACTTCTTGGACTGTAATTAAATACTAATTTATCAATTCTAGGATATTAGTAATAATAGACAATAAAATACTCCTATTACAAAACAAAAAGATTTTCTGAATTTTTTTGAACATAAAGTGTATTAAATCAAACTCTCCAGATTGCTTGACTATTCTATCTTTTTCTCATTCATTTCATAAAATCTAGATTCAATCATAAATTTTTAGCACCCATTCAGATCATGCTTAAAGAGTAGATTTACATAAAAAAAAAAGGGGGGGGGTAAGATGCATTTTATCTATATTTTATATAGATAAAAATTCCATAATTGGAAGAAAGTAGCAAAATTTTTTTCCGAGAATATCTTATCAATACATTTCCATTCCATTTTCTTACGTTTTTTTTCATAGGTTTTTCTTCATTATTCCATTTCATCTCAATTTATTTATATTATATGTCAAAAATCGATATATAGAGTTCACTAAAATTTCATGTGATTTAGCAAACAGAGTAGGAATTCCATCATTACTTGATTGTTCTATAGATAGGGAGTCTAAGCAACTAATGGGATTTTTTTCGATAATAATAGTAAGCATCAGATATAAGATGATTTGGAATGGAAATGGGGGAATGTCCACAATACCTGGGTTTAATCAGATACAATTTGAGAGCTTTTGCAGATTTATTACTAAAGGCTTGAGGGAAGAATTTGAGAAGTTTCCAAAAGAAAAAATCGAAGATATAAATCAAAATATAGAATTTCTATTATTTGTGGAAAGATATCAATTGGTAGAACCCTTGATAAAAGAAAGAGATGCTATTTATGAATCACTTACATATTCTGTAAGATTATATGTACCCGCGGGATTAACTCGAAAAACTAGTATAAAAATGCAGGAACAAACCGTTTTTATAGGAAACATTCCTATAATGACTTCCTTAGGAACTTTTCTAATAAATGGAATATATAGGACTGTAATAAATCAAATATTGCAAAGCCCTGGTATTTACTATCGTTCAGAATTGGACCATAAGGGAGTTACAGTTTATACCGGCACTATAATATCAGATTTTGGAGGAAGATTCAAGTTAGAAATGGATAGAAAAGCAAGGATATGGGCACGTGTGAGTAGGAAACAAAAAATATCTATTCTAATTCTATTATCAGCTATGGGTTCGAATCTGAAAGAAATTCTCGAGAATGTTTGTTACCCTGAGATTTTTTTGTCTTTCCTGAATCATAACAATGATAACGCACTCTTTTTTCACATTAGTTCAAGAGAAAATGCTATTTTGGAGTTTTATAAAAAGTTACGTTCTATAGAAGAGGACGATATGGTATTTTCAGAATCCTTATATGAGGAGTTACAAAATAAATTCGTTAAACCAAAATGCGAATTAGGAAGGATTGGTCGACGAAATATGAACCGGAGACTCAATCTTAATATACCTCAGGACAACATATTTTTGTTACCACGGGATATATTGGCTGCTGCTGATCATTTGATTGGAATGAAATTGGAAATGGGTACACTTGATGATATGAATCACTTGAAGAATAAACGTATTCGTTCTGTAGGAGATCTCTTACAGGATCAATTCAGATTGGCTCTCTCTCGTTTAGAAAATGCGATTCGGAATACTATACGTGTAGCAATCTCTCATAATAAATGGATAAAAAGTCCTCAGAATTTGGTAATTTCAACTTCATTAACAACTACTTATGAATCGTTTTTTGGCCTCCACCCCTTATCACAAGTTTCAGATCAAACAAATCCGTTAGCACAAGTAGCTCATGGGCGAAAATGGAGTTTTTTGGGTCCTAGAGGACTAACAAGTCAGACTGCTAGTTTTCGGATACGAGATATCCATCCTAGCTACTATGGGCGTATTTGTCCAATTGATACATCCGAAGGTATTAATGTTGGACTTATTGGATCCTTAGCTATTTATGCACGGATTGGTCGTTGGGAATCTATAGAAAGTCCGTTTTATAAAATATCTGAGAAAAAAGAAGGACAGATGGTTTATTTATCACCAACTCGAGATGAATATTCTATGATAGCAGCAGGAAATTCTTTGTCCTTGAATCGGGGTATTCAAGAAGAAGAGGTTGTTCCCGCTCGATACCGTCAAGAATTCCTTACTATTGCGTGGGAACAGATTCATCTTAGAAGTATTTTTCCCTTCCACTATTTTTCGATTGGAGCTTCTCTTATTCCTTTTATCGAGCATAATGACGCGAATCGAGCCTTAATGAGTTCGAATATGCAGCGCCAAGCAGTTCCGCTTTGTCAATCGGAGAAGTGTATTGTTGGAACTGGTCTAGAAGGCCAAACGGCTGTAGATTCGGGGTTTTCAGTTATAGCTGAGTATCAGGGAAAGGTCTTTTATACTGATAGTCACAAGATCTCCTTTTCAAGGAATGGGAATACTGAAAGTATTTCATTAGTTAAGTATCAAGGTTCCAACAAAAAAACTTTTCTACATCAAAAATCCCGAGTTCAGGGGGGTCAATGGGTCAAAAAAGGTCAAATTTTAGCGGATGGTGCCGCTACAGTTGGTGGGGAACTCGCTTTAGGAAAAAATCTATTAGTAGCTTATATGCCGTGGGAGGGTTATAATTCTGAAGATGCGGTACTAATTAACGAACGCTTGATATATGAAGATATTTTGACTTCTTTTTATATTCGGAAATATGAGATTAAAACTTATATGACAAATCAAGGCGCTGAAAGAATCACTAAGGGAATACCCCATCTCGAGACTTATTTTCTCCGTAATTTGGATAGGAATGGGATTGTGATGCTGGGATCTTGGGTAGAAACAGGTGATATTTTAGTAGGGAAATTAACGCCAACAGAGGATGAATCGTTCCCAGAGGACAGATTTTTAGGGGCTATGCTTGGCACAGAATTATCTTCTACAGAAGAAACTTCTTTAAGACTACCTATAGGAGGAAGAGGTCTTGTTATTGATGTAAAATGGATTGAGAAGGACAGTTCCAGTGATATTTTAGAAATGGTTTCTGTATATGTTTTACAGAAACGTCAAATCAAAGTAGGTGATAAAGTAGCTGGAAGACATGGGAATAAAGGTATCATTTCCAAGATTTTGCCTAGACAAGATATGCCCTATTTGCAAGATGGAACACCTGTTGATATGGTCTTCAATCCTTTGGGAGTACCTTCACGAATGAATGTGGGCCAGATATTTGAATGCTCACTTGGATTAGCAGGGGATCTCCTAAAGAGACATTATCGAATAGCACCCTTTGATGAAAGATATGAGCAAGAGGCTTCGAGAAAACTAGTGTTTTCTGAATTATATGAAGCCAGTAAACAAACAAAAAATCCATGGGTTTTTGAGCCCGAATACCCTGGAAAAAGCATAATATTTGATGGAAGAACAGGAGATCCTTTTGAACAACCTGTTCTAATAGGAAAGTCCTATATCCTAAAATTAATTCATCAAGTGGATGATAAAATCCATGGACGTTCTACCGGGCCTTACACACTTGTTACACAACAACCCGTTAGAGGAAGGGCCAACCAAGGGGGACAACGCGTAGGAGAAATGGAAGTTTGGGCTCTAGAAGGATTTGGTGTTGCTCATATTTTACAAGAGATGCTTACTTATAAATCTGATCATATTAGAACTCGTAAAGAAATATTAAATACTATGCTTATTGGAGGAAGAACACCTAATCCTCAGGATGATGTTCCAGAATCTTTTCGAGTACTCGTTCGAGAACTACGCTCTTTAGCTCTAGAATTGAATTATTTCTTTGTATCTGAAAAGAACTTCCAGATTCATAGGAAGGAAGTGTGATCTGAATTAATCATTATTTCAATCTTATTTTATGATTGACCAGTATAAACATCAAAAACTTCAAATTGGACCAGTTTCTCCTCAACAAATAAAGGCTTGGGCGACCAAAATCCTACCTAATGGGGAAATCATACTTGGAGAGGTAACCAAAATTCAGACTTTTCATTATAAAAGCAATAAACCAGAGAAAAATGGGTTGTTTTGCGAAAGAATCTTTGGACCCATAAAAAGTGGATTTTGTGCGTGTGGAAAATATAAAGAGATTGGGGCTGAAAAAGAAAACCCAAGATTTTGTGAAGAATGTGGAGTAGAATTTGGTAACTCTCGAATACGAAGATATCAAATGGGGTATATCAAACTCGCATGTCCAGTCACTCATGTGTGGTATTTAAAACGTCTTCCTAGTTATATCGCAAATCTTTTAGATAAATCCCTTAAGCAATTAAAAAGCCTAGTATATTGCGGTGTGTGATTTGATCAAAATTCTCATTTAACAGGTTTGAATTGAGAAACTGTCATCCTATTTGATCCAATTGGGATGCCCTGGCTCTGACATGTGTTTTGGAAGAAATAACATGAAACTTAGGATTTTGAGTATATTCTATACTTCCAATTTAAAGGGGAATTAATCCATGGTCCATTCTGTAATAGATAAACAGGAATAGCTAGTCATACCTTGTGAAAATCTTTTGAAATGGGGTTTTATCATTCCATTTCTTTCAGAGAAAGATTTTGCTTAAGCAAGCAAATATAGTATGGTTACAGGAGTTTATCTATCGCATATATGCTTCAAAGGATATTAAGGCATAACCGTCAAGGTGAGTAGGGACCTAAAAGATTAAAGGGAATGAGATATAGACAAATAAATCCCGTATGAATTCAAAAATCAGAAATCTTTATCAGAAGTCTTTAAGAGAATTCATCAGGGAAGTAGACTACTCAATAATTTTACATTCTCATTTCATTCATTCATTAAATTCAAGTAAAGAAAGAATGAATCAATGAGAGATTGGTTTTTACTGGGAACTTGAGTAAAGAGTAGTTATTTATTTCATAAGTTTTTTAGAAAAAGTCTAAAAATAAGAAAGAACTCTTTTTTTCTTTATTTAGTTAGTGCAACTACTTGAGCCGGATGAGAGGAAACCTTCACGTCCGATTTCAAAGGGGGGAATCCTATAGGAACCTATCTTGATTCTTCTTTTGCTAGGCCCATAGCTAAAAAACCGACTTTCTTACGATTAAGAGGTTTATTCGAATATGAAATCCAATCCCGGAAATACAGCATTCCACTTTTTTTTAGTACTCGGGGCTTCAAGACATTTCAAAATCGAGAAATTCTTATAGGAGCTGATGCTATTAGGGAGCAATTAGCTGATTTAGATTTGCGAATTATTATCGAGAATTCATTAGTAGAATGGAAAAAATTAGCAGACGAGGAATCTACTGAAAATGAATGGGAAAATAGAAAAATTCAAATAAGAAAGAATTTTTTGGTTAGACGTATGGGATTAGCTAAACATTTTCTTCAAACAAATATAGAACCTGAATGGATGATTTTGTACTTATTACCAGTTCTTCCTCCCGAATTGAGACCCATTATTCAAATAGATGGGGGTAAGCTAATAAGTTCGGATATTAATGAGCTCTATAGAAGAGTTATTCGTCGGAATGATCTTCTTAGCGAGTTATTAGCCCCACGTGTATGTTCGGACAGAGAGGTTGTAAATTCTCAGGTAAAATTATTACAAGAAGCTGTAGATATACTTCTTGATATTGGAGTCCACGAACCAAGTAAGGATGGTTTTAATAAAGATAAAGTTTACAAATCTTTTTCAGATATCATTGGAGGGAAAGAAGGAAGATTCCGGGAGACTTTGCTTGGTAAACGGGTTGATTATTCAGGGCGTTCTGTCATTGTTGTGGGTCCTTCTCTTTCATTACATCAATGCGGATTACCTCGAGAAATCGCAATAGAGCTTTTCCAAGCATTTCTAATCCGTGATCTAATTAGGAAACATTTCGCTTCTAATACAGCGACTGCTAAAAGGCAGATTAAGGAGCGGGAAAAAGAACTTATAGTATGGGAAATACTTCAAGAAGTTGTGCAGGGGCATCCTGTATTACTGAATAGAGCACCAACTCTGCATAGATTAGGCATATTGGCCTTCCAACCCATTTTAGTGGAGGGGCGTGCTATTTATTTACACCCATTAGTTTGTAAGGGTTTTAATGCAGACTTTGATGGAGATCAAATGGCTGTTCATTTACCTTTATCTTTAGAAGCTCAAGCGGAAGCTCGTTTACTTATGTTTTCTCATACAAATCTGTTATCTCCAGCTATTGGAGATCCTATTTGTGTACCAACGCAAGATATGCTTATTGGACTTTATATATTAACCATGGGAAATCGTCGAGGGATTTGTGCAAATAGGTATAATCTATATAATTGCAGAAACTATCAAAATGAACTAGTTGACAATATAAACTCTAAATATAATAAAGAAAAAGAACCTTATTTTTCTAGCTCATATGATGCACTTGGAGCTTATCGGCAAAAAAGAATCAGTTTAAATAATCCTTTGTGGCTCCAATGGAAATTAGATAAAGATCAACCTTTTATTGGGTCAAATGAACTTCCCATTGAAGTTCAATATGAATCTTTGGGTACTTCTCATGAGATTTATGGGCATTATCTTATAATAAGAAGTGCAAAAGAAGAAATCCGTTGTATATACATTCGAACCACTCTTGGTCATATTTCTTTTTATCGAGAAATAGAAGAAGCGATACAAGGGTTTAGTCGAATTGATACACTATAATTGATACACTATTTCAATTCAAAAATTAGATTAGGTCGTGCCCCTTCCCAGACGGCGAAATCCCGGGTTTTTCCAATTTCATTAATTTCTTTATTCCTGAATTTCTGCATGAATCAAGAGTAAGATAAAGGATATTCTATCTTCGAATCACTAACTCATGTCTATTGTCGAATGTTACTCAAATAGAGAAGTAATTATGACAAAAAAAGATATAAAACAAGCCTTTTACAATAAAGTCATAAATGGAACTGCTATAAAACGACTTATTAGCAGATTAATAGTGCATTTTGGAATGGGATATACATCCTTTATCCTAGATCAATTAAAGACTTTAGGTTTCCATCAAGCCACTACTACATCTATCTCATTAGGAATTGATGATCTTTTAACAATGTCATCGAAACGATGGTTAGTTCAAGATGCTGAACAACAGACTTCTATTTTGGAGAAACACCATCATTATGGAAATGTACATGCAGTAGAAAAATTACGTCAATCTATTGAAATATGGTATGCCACAAGTGAATATTTGAGACAAGAAATGAATCCAAATTTTCAGATGACTGATCCTTCTAATCCAGTCTATTTAATGTCTTTTTCGGGAGCTAGGGGAAATGCATCTCAGATACACCAATTAGTAGGTATGAGAGGATTAATGTCAGATCCCCAAGGACAAATGATTGATTTACCCATTCAAAGCAATTTACACGAAGGACTCTCTTTGACTGAATATATAATTTCTTGTTATGGAGCTCGCAAAGGAGTTGTAGATACTGCTATACGAACAGCAGATGCTGGATATCTTACTCGTAGACTTGTTGAAGTAGTTCAACACATTGTTGTACGTAGAAGAGACTGTGGTACTATCCGAGGTATTTCTGTGAGTCCTCAAAATGGGATGACAGAAACCGTTTTTGTCCAAACACTAATCGGTCGTGTATTAGCAGATGATATTTATATCGGTCTACGATGCATTGCCACTCGAAATCAAGATATTGGGATTGGACTAGTCAATCGATTTAGAACTTTTCGAACACAATCAATTTATATTAGAACTCCTTTCACTTGCAGGAGTACATCTTGGATCTGTCAATTATGTTATGGTCGGAGTCCCACTCATGGTGATTTGGTTGAATTGGGAGAAGCTGTAGGTATTATTGCGGGTCAATCGATTGGAGAACCTGGAACTCAGCTCACATTAAGAACTTTTCATACTGGTGGAGTATTCACAGGTGGTACTGCCCAACATGTACGAACTCCTTTTCATGGAAAAATCAAATTCAATGAGGATTTACTTCATCCTACACGTACCCGTCATGGGCATCCTGCCTTTCTGTGTTCTACAGATTTCTATGTAACTATAGAGAGTCGAGATATTATCCATAATGTGAGTATTCCCTCGAAAAGTTTGATTTTAGTTCAAAGTGATCAATATGTAGAATCAGAACAAGTTATTGCTGAGATTCGTACCGGAATGTCTACTTTTCCTTTTAAAGAGAGAGTACAAAAACATATTTTTTCGGAATCAGGAGGAGAACTACACTGGAGTACCGATGTCTACCATACACCTAAACATACAGGTAGTAATGTGCATCTATTACCAAAAACAAACCATTTATGGGTATTGGCAGGAAGTCCTTGCAGATCCGATAGAGTGTCTTTTCCGGTACACAAAGATCAAGATCAAATGAATGTTGATTCTTTTTCTGTTGAAGAAAGATATATTTCTATTTCTGACCCCTCAAAAATTAATACAAAAGTTAATAATGAACTAAGATATAAATTGTTGAATACTTCTAGTAAAGGGGAAATTGTTGAGTATTCACCGACTGATCAAATCGTATCGAACAATCTCATATATCCTTCTATTTTGCAAGAGAATTCTTATTTGTTGACGAAAAAGCGAAGAAATCGATTGATTATCCCATTAAAATATGATAAAGAACAAGAAAAAGAACTAATATCCTGTTTTGTTATTTCGATGGCGATACCTGTAAATGGTATTTTCCATCAAGATAGTATTCTTGCTTATTTTGATGATCCACGATACAGAAGAAGTAATTCAGGAATTATTCAATATGAGATAGAGTCAATCATAGAAAAAGACGATTTGATTGAGGATCAAGGAATAAAAGAATTTCCGGAATACCAGATGTTAATTGAGGATCAAGAAATAGAAGAATTTAGCCCGGAATACAAAATGTTGATTGAATATCAAAAATATCAAATGTTGATTGAGTATCAAAAAATACAAGAATTGACTTTGGAATACCAAACATTGATTGAGAATGAAGGAATAAAAGAATTTCCGGAATACCAAATGTTAATTGAGGATGAAGAAACAGAAGAATTGAATCCGCAATACCAAAAATTTATTAAGAATGAAGCAATAAAAGAATCTCTGGAATACCAAATGTTAATGAAGGATGAAGAAACACAAGAATTGAGTCTGGAATACCAAACATTGATCGAAGATCAAGGAACACAAGAATTGAGTCCGGAATATCAAATATTGATCGAAGATCAAAGAATAAAAGAATTTTCGGAATACCAAATGTTAATATTGATTGAGAATGAAAAAATAAAAGAATTGACAGAATACCAAATGTTAATGGAGGATCAAGAAAAAGAAGAATTAAGTCCGCAATACCAAACATTGATTGAGAATGAAGAAATAAAAGAATTGACAGAATACCAAATGTTAATTGAGGATCAAGGAACACAAGAATTAAGTCTGGAATACCAAAGATTGATCGAGGATCAAGGAACACAAGAATTTAGCACGGAATACCAAAGTAAAGTGGATCCGTTTTTTTTCATTCCCGAAGAAGTGCATATCCTACCGAGATCCTCTTCTATAAGAGTCCGGAACAATAGTATCATTGGCGTAAATACATGGCTCACTTTAAATAAAAGAAGCCGAATGGGTGGATTAGTCCAAGTGGAGAAAACAAGAAAATATATTGAACTAAAAATTTTTTCTGGAGATATTCATTTTCCAGATAAGATATCCAGGCAGAGCGATATTTTGATATCACGAGAAACAGAAAAAAGAAATTTGAAAAAATTCAAAAAATCGAAAGATTGGATCTATGTTCAAGGGATCACACCTATCAAGAAAAAGTATTTTGTTTCGATTAGACCTGTAATTACATATGAAATACCTGATGAGATTGATTTAGCAACACTTTTCCCTCAGGATCTCGTGCAAGAAAAAGACAATCTCCAATTTAGAATTGTCAATTATTTCCTTTATGGAAATAGCAAGTCAATTCGAATAATTTGTCTTAAGACTATTCAACTAGTTCGGACTTGTTTAGTATTGAATTGGGACCAAAAACAAAATAGTTCTATAGAAGAAGAGGTTCATGCTTCATTTGTTGAGATAAAAACAAATTATTTAATTCGCAATTTCATCAAAATTGAGTTAATTAAGCCCTCATATATTGGAAAAAGATATGAAAGAGCAAGTTCAGGATTCATTCCTGATAATACATTAGATCCTATTCCTGATAATGTATTAGATCCTAGCAATATCAATCCTTTTTATTCCAAGACGAAAATGCAATCATTTAGTCCGTCTAGTCAACATAAAGGAACTATGGGTACTTTGTTAAATCGAAACAAGGATTATCAATCTTTGATAATTTTGGCATCGTCCAATTGTTCTCAAATGCATCGATTCAAAAAGAATACTGTGAGAAAAAAAAGGAATCCCCTACTCCCATATATATTTGTTTTGGGTCCGCTAGGTGCTATTGTATCTAAAATAACGAATTTTTATTCATTTTTTAATTTAGTAACTCATAATGAGATCTTATTAAATAAATATTTTGATAATTGGTTTTATTTTTTTGATAATTTGAAAGAGGTTTTCCTGCTACTCAACATCATTTTATTATATATAGATAATTCTCAGTTTGATCCATGTGTCATCGCGTCTTTTTTGGAACAGATTTTCAAAGTATTGATTCAAATCTATAATATATGTAGAATACTTCAACCTGAGGTTGCTGAATACTGTTTAATAGATGAGAATAGCAGAATTTACAGTCCAGATCCAACGATAGGCTTTTTTTTGAACCCATTCAATTGGAATTGGTGCCCTTTCTTTCACGACAATAGTTGGGAAGAGACATCGACAAAAATAAGTCTTGGACAATTTATTTGCGAAAATTTGTGTCTTTTTCAAGACGAACCATATGTCAAAAAATCTGGTCAAATTGTAATTATCAATCTTGATTCCTTAGTTATAAGATCAGCTAAGCCCTATTTGCTCACTTCAGGCACAACCATTCATGGTCATTATGGGGAAATCTGTTATAAAGGAGATGTATTAGTTACATTTCTATATGAAAAATCGAGATCTAGTGATATAACGCAAGGTCTTCCAAAAGTAGAGAAATTTTTCGAAGCGCGTTCGATTGATTTACTATTGATAAACCTAAAAAGGAGGGTTGAAGGTTGGAACGAATGTATACCAAGAATTCTTGGAGTACCTTGGGTTTTCTTGATTGGAACTGAGTTAACCATAGCCCAAAGTCGTATTTCTTTGGTTAATGAGATCCAAAAGGTTTATCGATCTCAGGGGGTACATATCCATAATAGACATATCGAGATTATTGTACATCAAGTAACATCAAAAGTGTTGGTTTCAGAAGACGGAATGTCTAATGTCTTTTTACCTAGAGAGTTAATTGGGTTATTACGAGCGGAACGAGCAGGACGCGCTTTGGATGAATCAATCTTTTATCGGGCAATCTTGTTGGGAGTAACAAGAGCCTCTCTAAATACTCAAAGTTTCATATCTGAAGCAAGTTTTCAAGAAACCGCTCGAGTTTTAGCAAAAGCTGCTCTGCGAGGTCGTATTGATTGGTTGAAAGGTCTGAAAGAAAACGTTGTTCTGGGAAGAATTTTACCTATTGGTACCGGATTGAAAAAAAATGTGCATCCTTCAAGACAAGATAAGAGCTTTGCTTTAGAAAAAAAAATAGAAAATCTATTTGAGTTGGAAATGAGAGATATTATGTTACATCATAAAGAATTATTATGTTCTGACATGACAAATAATCTAAATTCTCATTTAGAAAAAAAAAATCTTTCATAAGATTTCATTATCATTAACTTAAATGAAAACGGATTTATTTCTTACCTTAACTATTTTTTTTTTTTACTAATCTGATTATGGATTTTTTGATCAATCGAGTCAGAGTCAATCAAATCAAATAAGTAATTCTAAAAATTGTTTAGGATTTGTGTCATGCATCAATGGTAAATTACCGGTAGAAGGTTCCATCGGAACAATTATTTATTTCAAGGCACCTTTTTTTTATTAAAAAAAGAAAATAAAAGAAAAGGAAGTGGGAGACAAAATGACAAGAAGATATTGGAACATCAATTTTGAAGAGATGATTGAAGCAAGAGTTCATTTAGGTAATTATAAAAGGAGATGGAATCCTAAAATTACTCCTTATATCCTTCTAAAGCCCAAATATAAACGTTTAGGTATACATATTACAAATCCCGCTAAAACTGCTCGTTTTTTATCAGAAGCTTGTGATTTACTTTTTGATGCAGCAAGTAAGAAAAAAAACATTTTAATTGTTGGTACTCAAAAATTCCCAGAAAAAGTTGCGGATTCAGTAGCGTTGGCTGGAATAAGGGCTCGGTGTCATTATGTTCATAAAAAATGGTTTCGTGGTATGTTAACAAATTGGTCCATTACGCGAAGGAGACTCTCTAAGTTATGGTATTTAAAATCCTTAGAAGAGGATGGCAGATTAAACTCTATTCCCAAAAGAGATGCAGCAATCTTGAAGAGAAAATTATCTACTTTGGAAACATATCTCGGTGGAATCAAATATATGAAGGAGTTACCTAATATTGTGGTCATCATTGATCAGCAAAGAGAATATATAGCTCTTCGAGAATGTATTATTTTGGGTATTCCGACGATTTGTTTAATCGATACAGATTGTGATCCAGATCTCGTGGATATTCCAATTCCAGCCAACAATAAAGATACAATTTCAATTCAATGGATTCTTAACAAATTAGTGTCCGCAATTTGCGAGGGTAATTCTAGGTATATAAAAAAAGGGTCATTCTAGTTATATTAAAAAATAATTATTAAAGAACCTTTTCATCGAATTCAATAAAGAATTCTAAGATTCTTTAATAATATTTTTGTTAATAATTTTATAATTGCATAATATTGATTCAATTTTTTTTTATCTCTCTTTATTTTATCTAAAATAAAGTGAAATGTAACTTCTTTTATTAAAATTCATAAAGGGAATTATTCTTGGAATTAATTATAAGTAGTTAATTTTTTCTTTTTTTTTTTTTAGAGTTCCTTTCAAAAACAAAGCATTAAATTGGAGTTTAGTAGAAAAGGGTTTTTCTCGGATTTGAATGGATGATTTTTTTTTTATCGTCAAAAACCTTTTTCTACCACTTCAAGAATTACTTTTTAACGTAATTAAGATCGAAGTATCCGGTTGGGCATACATAGGGTATTCATTTTCCAGTAGATTCCATACCTAGTTAAACCCAACTCAGTGACCTTAATTTTTTTTCTGGTATGTATCTGCTTTTTTGATTTTTCCTGATTAGAAAAATCATTCGTGAGATTTTAAAATGTATTAAAATATACAAAAGTTATGGAATCCTATATCCTACTTTTGATTATGAGAGTGACACAGATGTTGTGGACTTTAAAAAGATTGAATCATAATTACGATTCTTTTACCATTCAGTCTTTTTTTGGCAGTAATTTGGGCCGACTCCTTTACTCAAACTTGGGTTTGAGGACAGTCCGCGATCTCGTGAATGTGGAGGCGGTAATTCTTGTTGATGCCATGCTAGATTTATCAGAATTGGATGGAAGAGAATTTTCTGAGGTCTTTCAAGCTTTCTACGAATTCTTTGAAAGCTATTAATTTTATCCCAAAAGTTATAATATAGAGTATATAAATTCGGAATATCAAAATAATCTTAAGGCAAAGGAGCCAGAGGATTAACTAGATCCTCTGGATGTGTTTGGGCCATACGAGACTTCTTGTGAAAGTTGCGAGACATCCATTTACAAAAAATATGCGCAAAAAAACAAATATATTTGTCAACATTGTGTATTTCATTTACAAATGGAGAGTTTCGATCGAATCTTTGATTCATTCCGCTACTTGGAATCCTATGGATGACATAATAACTTTTACTGATTCCTATGAGATTCTTAGTACTTGGGATGACAATGTAGTTTCTACTGATCCCTATTAGGATTCTTATGAGACTTTTAAAAAAACTTTACTCCTGCTGATCTCAATGCGATTCTTAAATATTGGGATTTTATGGAAGAGAATAAAGTTTCTACTAAAGAATTGGCATAATCAGAAGAATTAACAGAATCAAATCTAGTAGAAAGGATTTCTCATTTGGAGAAGATGTAAAATGAAAAAAAATTCTATCTTCTTAAAATTGAGAACTTTTTTATCCAAGTGGTATGTATACTTTTGAAGGAGTTTGGTATAAATAACATGAAGGATCTTATTTATTTTGACAATATATATTAATCTAAATCTAAACAATATATATCTAAATCTAAACAATATATATAATTTAATCTCGTTCTTTCTTAAAAAAGACGAGAATTTTCTCATAAATTCTCGATATTTTATTCTGTTTTTTATGAATTCAACAAATTCAAAAAAGAAAATTCTAAAGATTAGAAAAGAATCCTTCTTTTTTAGAAAAAAAGATATATATTTTCCATATCTATCTTTCTTAGTATTTTTTATCATTTATTTTTTTCAGTTTTTTTCCTATTGACAAAATCTATTTGATCAATACAATATTGTATTGATCAAATAGATTTTGATCTATAGATAGATCATATAGATCTGTTTATTCTGTTCTCTTTTTTTTTACTCGAGCAGTAGGTTTCCATTTCATTCATCAAGACATCTTTTTCTTCTTCTTAATAAAGAAGAATTTAATCAAAATTTAGGTTATTTTTCATTATTTTTTCATTTTGATTTGGAATGGATTTCGATTTTCTCAATTTTAGTATTAGTAATTGAATTGATATTTTTTTTATCGAATTTGTTATTTCTCTGTTGTTAATTTATCATTTTAACAGAGTCGTGCAATAAAATTGATTTTATTTTTGATTTCGATCATATATATCTGTCTTATTAATTTATTCGGGTTGCTAACTCAATGGTAGAGTACTCGGCTTTTAAGTGCGACTATGATCTTTTACACATTTGGATGAAGAAAAAAATTCGTCCAGACTTTTGGTAGAGTCTATAAGACCGCGACTGATCCTCAAAGGTAATGAATAGGAAAAAACAGCATGTCGTAATAAAAAAGATTTTATTCTTTAATTCTTTCAACTTAATTTACTATTAAAAAAAAAATTTTATTTATTTTTATTATTAGAAAATAAATAAAAGTAGAATTTTTTTGGACCTTATCCAATCATTAAAGTTATAGTTCTAAAAAATTTTTTTGAGTTTAAAAAAGGAATTTCTGAAATTTAGCTGAGTCTATTGAATAAATGGATAGAGCCTGATGGCTCCAATTCTGATCAAATAAAAAAGAAACGAGCTTATGTTCTTTATCTTTATTAGAACTATTTTCCGATCTAATTAGATGTTAAAAATATATTAGTACCGAATTCGGGAAAAGATGGATAAGTTCTTTTATGATTGAACTTTTGATCTGATTCATTCAAAAAATGAATCCTAATTATTCTTTATTTTGAATTGTAGATGGATGTGTAGAAGAAACTTTATATTGATAAAAAAGATAGATTCCAAAATCAAAAGAGCAATTGGGTTGCAAAAATAAAAGATTATAACGTTTCTTTTGAAAATCCGAAAAAATTAATAATTTAATTGGATAGAAAAAGGGAAAGAAAATATCTTTCTATTATTAGGATTAATAGAACTGGCTTTCTCATTTCTTTTCCAGAGTATAGATATATATGTATATCTAAATAAATAAGAAAAACTCTGTTCTGACCATATTGCACTGTGTATCATTTGATAAACCCAGAAAAGTCTTATTTCTTCTGGTTCAAATAGAAATTTAAATGAAAGAATTTGAAAATTCTTTAGAAAAATCTAAATTTCGTCAACAACAATGCTTATATCCACTTCTTTTTCAAGAGTATACTTATGCATTTGTTTATAATTATGGTTTCAATAGTTCTATCGAATCTGTTAAAAAACTCATTAGTTATGATAAACTGATTAGCTATGATATTAAATCTAGTTTAATACTTGTGAAACGCTTAATTATTCGAATCTATCAATCGAATTTTTTGATGAATTCGGTTATTCAAAACTGTAACCAAAATCAAATTAATGAGTACAACCGCTTTTTTTATGCTCATTTTTTTTCTCAGATGATATCTGAGGGTTTTGGTTTTGTTGTAGAAATTCCATTCTCCCTTAGATTTTTATTTTCCTCCTCTAAAAAAAAAATATCAAAATTGCAAGATTTACGATCTATTCATTCAATATTTTCTTTTTTAGAGGACAAATTTTATTATTTAAATAATGTATTGGATATATTAATACCTTATCCTGTCCATTTTGAAATCTTAGTTCAAATCCTTCAATGCTGGATCCAAGATATTTCTTTTTTGCATTTATTGCGATTTTTTCTCTTCGATCATTCTAATTCGAATAGTATCATTATTTCAAAGAAATCGGTTTCTATATTCTCAAAAGAAAATATAAGACTCTCTCGTTTCTTATATAATTCTTATGTATCAGAATATGAGTTTTTATTCCTGTTTTTTCGTAAAAAATCGTCTTGTTTACCATTAAGATCTTTTATAAGCTTTCTTGAAAGAATTTACTTCTATGGAAAAATAGAACATTTTAGAATAGTGCATCATGTTTTTTTTAATAAAACTTTATGGATCTTCACAGATCCTCTCATGCATTATCTTCGATATCAAGGTAAAGCTATTCTAGCATCAAAAGGAACTGATCTTTTTATGAAGAAATTGAAATCTTACCTTGTCTATTTATGGCAATATTATTTTCATTTTTGGTCTGAGCCTAATAGGTTTCATAGAAACCAATTCTCTTATTATTCGTTCTATTTTATCGGTTATTTTATAAGTGTAAAAATAAATTACTTGGAGGTAAGGA